GACGTCCATCCGATGCATCAACTATGGTTATTTCATATCCTCCCTTTTCTTTACGTACTATTTTGCTTACTATACCTGCTGATGTAGCATTATAGACTGTATTGTTACTCTTGCTACCATCAGGATAAATCTGACCCCTTCCTCTGTTCCCACCCACATATATGGGATATTTTAAGAAGTGAATGTCTTTCTTCGTAGCAGGGTCGGGGGAAAGAATGGGAAAGACGATTTCACTATATTTCTGACCCGGAACAGGACCTATCACAAGAATATTTTTTTTATTGGGACGATAACTCTGAAAAGACAGATTTCCTATCTTTTCTTTCAACTCAGGAGAAATACGATCGGGGGGGGCTAATTCGAATCCCTCGGGTAAAATAAGAACAGCACCCACATTCAAACCCCCTTTTTTACCATTAGCAAGAACTTGTTTCAGTTGCATATCATAAGGAATTCGAACAACTGCTTCAAATACAGTATCAGGAAGCACAGCTTGCGGAACTTCAATATCCACGGGCTTATTAGCTAAATGGCAATTAGCACATACAATTCGTCCAGTTGCTTCTCGTGGGTTTTCATAACCCTGCTGCGCAAAAATGGGATATGCATTTGAAATGGATGCTCGAGTTATTACATATATCATGATCGATACAGAAACGGATCGAGTCATCTGTTCCTTTACCCAAGAAAAAGTATTTCTATTTTGCATGTCCAATCATAGATCTCGGAATTTCTACAATAAATTAGATAGGGAACTAGTAAAGTTCCCTATGCACGAGTCTGTCATTGTACTGGAATAGTTGTACTGGAATATAGGACGAATACCTTGAACCGGTAGAAATAAAATATAAAGAATTAAGTAAGATTCAAAATGCTTTCTTTATAAAATAAAGGAAGAAAGATTCTGATTTATTTGATTGATATCAGGAGATCAAATGAGTTCGTCATTCATTCATTGAATGATAAATGACTACAAGCGAAGGAGATACACGATTTAAATAATGGAAAATCCAATATTTCACAATTGTATCTAGAATAACAGGAAAGGTGGAAACAAGACCAGATATAATTTGATCATTATGAGCCAATCCAAAATCGTTGTAGAACGAACCAATTATTAGTTCCCAACCATGAGTCGAGTGAAATCCAATCCATAAATCAGTAACTAAAAGAATCGAAAAAGCTTTTATTGTGTCACTTAAGTTATAGAGGAATTCCTGAACCCAAGAATTAAGAATGACAAGTTCCTCATTACCCAAAATAAAATAACCACTTAGAATAGCGAAAGAGATTATATTTGTCGAGAAATGCAAAATGATATGGAGATGATATTCATTGTGTGTTTTGACCAATTGTATCGTTTCCTTGTGTATTCCTATACGAAGTTTTTGTATATGTGTCTCCGGGTACTCCTTTATCATTTCGTCCAACAGAAAGAGTTCTTCTAATTCTATGAATCTTTCTAGAACGTTTTTCTCTTGAATGATATTCAAGAGAGTTTCGGATTGCCCGGTATTCCACCAATTAGTAACCCAAAGTTCCAGACATTTATTAAATGAGAGAGAGACCCACCAGGGCAAAAATGCTATAGATACAAGATATGGGAAAGAAGGCAATGCTTTCTTTTTTTTCATTTTTTATCTGTGAATTGAATTGTTAATGAACCTGCTTCATTCGTTGACTCTATATGATATTTCTCTGAAGCACGAGTTCTATAACAAGGTATTGAACCTATGGGTCTATTCATTCCCATTTTTGTGTAAAAATTGAGTTTAGTTCTTGGATCTAGAAAGAAGGAATATAGAAATGGGATAAGGGTCCGTCCTTTTCGGATAAAAATGCAAAATCAATATTATTCCCAGATATCTCAATTGGGCAAATTCGAAGCAATTTCATCCTCATTTGTTCCTTTCTATGAATACTCGAAAAACCACTTAAAATAACGAATCGTATTTCGAAACGAAAACCCCCCTCAGTTAATTATTTCGAAATGTTTCACCGTCTAGCCACAACCAAGGAAAAAAGGTATCATCAAGATTTTGGGCCTAAAAAGATGAGATGAATTACGTATTACGAAATACATGTTCGGATATATTTGATGAATCCCTACTTATTAGATTATCCTTTTTTCTAGTAGAAATTTTCTAGTAGAAAAGAATTGAGTTGGGATCCATACGCATACGAAATACTTTTTGTATACAAATGGTATACAAAAATTTCTTCTTTTCTTAATTATAGTATAGTTTATTATAGTTATTCCATATACGCCCTCCTGCTTTTTTGTTTTATTCTATGGGAGTCGCCACGACAAAGGAAGGAGGAAATAGAATAATCTAACAAACATGTTTTGTTCGAATGAACATTCCAAAAAGACTTCAATTGTATTAAAAAAGGAATTAGCAAGTTCCTTCCCCATGCCGAGAAAACATTTATTCTTTATTGTGTTCAATTCATTTCAAAATACTTCAATTGGTACGCGCAAGAAATAGGCCAATTCGGCAGCTTTTTGTTCAATTTCTCGTGGAGTAAAATTTTCATCAGTACGAGTCAAGGGAATGGCCCCTTGACCTCTGATTTCCATATAAAGGACACGACGAGGATAAAGACCCTCTTTAACCTCAATTCTGATTGATTGGATATCTCTCATAAGGAAGCGAAGGAAGATGCGACGATTTATTCCAGGAAATCCCCAACGAAAAATGCGCACAATTCCTTCTTTTCTATCGAATCGGTCATAACCACTACCTACATTCCACAAAATTGTGCACCACAAATAGGAGCTAACGAATAGACCTGCGATCCCGTAAAAAGACATCACGATTCCTTGTGGAAAAAAAGTAATTTGCTGAGATGGAAATACGGATATCAGATTCCTACCAAGATAACTGGAAGTTCCAACCGCTAAGAATCCTAGTGAACCTAAAAAAAGGATACAGGCCCAGCAAAAATTACTTGTTTTTCGAGACCCCCTTATAAGTTCTATCCATATATGTTCTGATCGCCAATTCATACTATACTAGATCCAGTTGCATTCGATTGGAATTGAGAGAATAACCCAAATTTGACTTTACCTTTCTTGATCCCGAAGTAACTTTCATCAACTAGCACTATTCTGATGTGGAGTAATTGGTTAGATACATTGACTTTCTATTAAAAATATTTACTGATCCGTTTTTAACCAGCTATGCCCTGCATATATATACATGCATTTATGCAGATATCATGTATCCGCATGCATAACAGTTCTTTCATTTGTGTGTGGAAAGAGCCACATATCGTATCATATTGCACTAAATAAATATCTGTATTATGATACAGTGTTGAAATAAATTGATAAGATTTGGTCCCATTGGATCTAGACAATCTTATTTTTTTGGACATGAAGAGATAAAGAAGCCATTGCAATTGCCGGAAATACTAGGCCCACTAAAGGCACAAAAATAGAGGGTAAGTTGAGATCTGTCATAGAATGGGTGCCTCGATTTACTATTTGTATCTATATATTTGTATCTATTAGAAATAGAAAGATATCTTATGATATGATAAGTATATCTATTATAAGTAATATTAAGTAATATTGACTATCGTATTTTATATAATATTATTTTTGAATAATAATATTCAAAAATAATATAATACTACTAAGTATATATAAACAATTAAGTATATAAAAACAATTAAGTATATATAAATATATAATTTATAATAAATATATAATTTCTAAATAATAATATTAAAAATAATATTATTTAGAAATTATAAATATTAATAAAATAAAAAAAAAAGGATAGATAAAAAAAAAGGATAGATAATTAAGTACAAAAACGTAGAACTAAATTAAGTGTACCTATTCATCTTTCTACACGAATATAGATAGGATAATCTTCTTTTACAAATTTTATTATTCTTCTTCTCCCATCCTTATGTTCTTTCTATCTTTCTTTCTAATCTAATAAGGAGTTTCTTATTAAAAAGGAGTTTTCTTATGAAAATTAAGTTCATTATGAATTCGCGACTCTAAATAATACGATCCAACAAACGGGGATTCATAGTAAAAATGCGATAGATATAGAAATTATTTTATTCCATTTCCGTATTTGATATTTCTTTTTATTTTGATATTTTTTTTTTTTCATTATTGTCTATCTTAATACGTAAGATAGCCAGATAAAATTCTTTTTATTTCCCAAAATGAGAATTCCTCGGAAACAGAAATTCACCTTTTTATTTTATCCTGTTGATAGAGGTTCGTAATACCTAATCATGAATAGGGGTAAGAGAAAAAATAGATCTGGATCTGGAAGAAAAAAAATTATCCGAAACTTCTGACTCTTACTAGAAAGTGTAACTTATATCACCACACCAAAGAACATTTTTCTTAGTTTTTTTTTATTACGATGAACTAAATACTTGTTCGCTACAAATAAAATAACTGAATCTAGTGCTATACTTTAATTTTTGGAATTTTGATTCAAGGGAAAGAAACCATGGAGCTGAAATAACTCACTTAGAACACCTTTTAAAGGATTACGTGGTACGATTGGGTCGAATAAGCCTTTATGGAATAAATACTCAGCCGCTTGTGAACCATCGGGTACTGTCTTATTCAATGTTTGTTCAATTACTCTTTTACCCGCAAATGCAATGTACGCATTAGGTTCAGCAATAATGATATCTCCCAACATACCAAAACTGGCTGTTACTCCACCGGTTGTAGGAGATGTAAGGACTGATACATAGAATAACTTTTTAGTGGATTGGTAATCATATGAAGCAGAAGATATTTTAGCCATTTGCATCAAGCTCAAACTTCCTTCTTGCATGCGTGCTCCTCCAGAAGCACACACAATAATGACAGGTAGAGATCGATTAGTAGCATACTCAATCAAACGAGTGATTTTCTCACCTACTACAGATCCCATACTACCTCCCATGAACTGAAAATCCATAACCCCAATTGCTACGGTAATACCGTTTAGTTGACCTATGCCTGTTTGAAC